ATGGGTTCAATGCGAAAATTGTTATGGATTAAATTATAAGAAAGTTTTTAGGTCAAAAATGAATATTTGTGAACAATGTGGATATCATTTGAAAATGAGTAGTTCAGATAGAATCGAACTTTCGGTTGATTCGGGCACTTGGGATCCTATGGACGAAGACATGGTCTCTATTGACCCCATTGAATTTCACTCGGAAGAGGAACCTTATAGAGATCGTCTCGATTCATATCAAAGAAAGACAGGTTTAACTGAGGCTGTTCAAACAGGCATAGGTCAACTAAATGGGATTTCCATAGCAATTGGGGTTATGGATTTCCAGTTTATGGGAGGTAGTATGGGATCCGTAGTAGGCGAGAAAATCACCCGGTTGATCGAATATGCTACTAATAGATCTCTACCTGTTATTATAGTGTGTGCTTCTGGAGGAGCACGCATGCAAGAAGGAAGTTTGAGCTTGATGCAAATGGCTAAAATATCTTCCGCTTTATATGATTATCAATTCAATAAAAAGTTATTCTATGTATCAATCCTTACATCTCCTACAACCGGTGGAGTAACGGCCAGTTTTGGTATGTTGGGAGATATCATTATTGCTGAACCCAATGCTTACATTGCATTTGCGGGTAAAAGAGTAATTGAACAAACATTGAATAAGACAGTACCCGACGGTTCACAAGCGGCTGAGTATTCATTCCATAAGGGCTTATTTGATCCAATCGTACCACGTAATCCTTTAAAAGGTGTTCTGAGTGAATTATTTCAGCTACACGGTTTCTTTCCCTTGAATCAAAATTCAAGTAGAGCGCTAGGCTCAGGTATTTGTAGCGAACTTTAGTTCATCGGAATCAAAGTCAAAATAAGAAGAGTGGGGTTTTCTTTAGTAACATAAGTTCTATAGGAAGTTTCGGATAATTACTTTTTTTTTTATCCATATTTTTTATCCTACCCCTATTCATGATTAGTAATCAGCAACTCTCTATCAAGAGGAAAAGAGTGAATTCTTCCTTCCGCGGAAAGGAATTGGGAAAAAATTCAAAAGAATTTCATGTTCCCTTCTTTCATATTAATATATATCGTATTAATAATATATAAAATATAAATAGACCGTATTAATCTATATATATTAATCTATATATATAGATTAATTCAAATCTATTAAGGGAAGTGTTGTATATTTTTTTTATCTCCCGAGAACTTACATTTTGACTATGAATTCCTGTTGGATCGGATTCTAACGAATCCTTAGGAAACTCGTAAGAAACTCTTTATTAGAAGATAAGGGCGGTAGGACAAGAATAATAAAGCAGATTATCAGCCATATATTTCTTGTAGAAAGATAATATAGGGACACTTATTTAGCTCTACATTCCTTGCACTTATTATATATATATATACTTAATAATACTTATAATAGATATACTTATCATAACATAAGATATCGTTATAACAGGTACAAATATTAAATCGAGGTACCCATTCTATGACAGATCTCAATTTACCCTCTATTTTTGTGCCTTTAGTGGGCTTAGTGTTTCCTGCAATTGCAATGGCTTCTTTATCTCTTCATGTTCAAAAAAACAAGATTGTTTAGATCCGATAGGGAAAAATTTCATCAATTTATTTCAACACTTGGACTTGGATCATAGATATCTATTTAGTGGAATATGGTACGACATGTGGCTCCTTCCGAGCACAAATAAAAAAGTGGTTATGCATGCGGATACATGATATATGGATAAATCCATATGCATGTATATGTGGGGATAGCGGTTTTAAAATGGATCAGCAGATATCTGAAATAGAAAGTCAACGTATCTATATTATGTAGATATACATAGTGGTATCATATGAAGGGGATGTTATTATTTTATATCTAACCAATTCGATGAATTACTCCTAATAGTTCACATCATAATAGTGCTAGTTGATGAGAGTGACTTCGGGAGCAAAACAAAAAAAAAAAGTAAAATCAAATTCATTTGGCTTATTCCCTTCTCTCAATTCCAATAGGGTGCAACTGGATCTAGTATGAACTATCGATCAGAACGTATATGGGTAGAACTTATAACGGGGTCTCGAAAAACAAGTAATTTCTGCTGGGCCTGTATCCTTTTTTTAGGTTCACTAGGGTTCTTATTGGTTGGAACTTCCAGTTATCTTGGTAGGAATCTGATATCCTTATTCCCGTCTCAGCAAATAATTTTTTTTCCACAAGGAATCGTGATGTCTTTCTATGGGATCGGGGGTCTGTTCATTAGTTCCTATTTGTGGTGCACAATTTCGTGGAATGTAGGTAGTGGTTATGATAGATTCGATAGAAAAGAAGGAATAGTGTGTATTTTTCGTTGGGGATTTCCTGGAATAAATCGTCGCATCTTCCTTCGATTACTTATGAGAGATATCCAATCGATCAGAATAGAAGTTAAAGAGGGTCTTTATCCTCGACGTGTCCTTTATATGGAAATCAGAGGCCAGGGCGCCATTCCCTTGACTCGTACTGATGAGAATTTTACTCCACGAGAAATTGAACAAAAAGCTGCGGAATTGGCCTATTTCTTGCGCGTTCCAATTGAAGTATTTTGAAATGAACTGAAAGAATGAATGCTTTCTCAGTATGAGAGAAGGAACCCCCTTATTTAATATAACTGAAGTTTCTTCGGAACGTTCATTCGAGCAAAACATGTTAAATTCTATTTACCCCGTTCCGTTGGTAATCCTTCCGTGGCCATAGACCATAGAATAAAGCAGGCGGACGTATACGGAACAACCATAATAAGAAGCAATTTTGGTCGACCAAAACTATTTTTGATGCATATAGAACTCAATTCTACTAGTAACAAGTCTAATAAGTATGTATTCATCACACATATCAGAGCACTTCGGAATACAGTACATAATTTCTTCCCTTTTTAGGGCCAATACTTTGAATTGATACATTCGATACAGATGTATCATATCTCGTTAATTATCTTTCTTTTGTCAATCGATGTTTCTTTTTTGATCTTAGCTCTTTGATGACCAAACGCTTAGATTTTTCATAACTATCTCTCTCGTTTTGCCACCCATTTCGGATTTCATTATTAATATTCTTCAGAAATATCCCTTCAATTATTCCTGGGTTGAGGGTAGCCAGTGAGAAATATTTCGAAAAAAAAAAATAATTGAGGGGAGTTCTTTCGTCTAGAAATCCAAATAATATTCATTATGTCAAGTGGTTCTTTTGGGCATTCATCGAAAGAACAAATGAGGATATAATTGGTGCGAATTTGACCAACTGAGATATCTGGGAAAAATATTTGATTATTTCTTCATTCGAAACGGACCCTTATTCTATTTCTATATTCTTTTTAGATCCAAGGACTAAACAATTCAAAAAAAAAAAAAGGAATAGATCCATAGGTTCCATACCTTGTTATAGAACTCATGCTTCATAGAAATATCGGATCAGATAGAGTCGGCGAATGAAGCGGGTTCATTAACAATTCACAGATTCAAAGTGTCAAAAAAGAAAGCATTGACTCCCCTCCCATATCTTGCATCTATAGTCTTTTTGCCCTGGTGGATCTCTCTCTCATTTAATAAAAGCCTGGAACCTTGGGTTACTAATTGGTGGAATACCGGACAATCCGAAACTTTTTTGAATGATATTCAAGAAAAGAACGTTCTAGAAAGATTTATAGAATTAGAACAACTATTCTTGTTGGATGAAATGATAAAAGAGTACCCGGAGACACAGATACAAAAGCTTCGTATAGGAATCCACAAAGAGACGATACAATTGGTCAAAATGCACAATGAAGATCATATCCACATCATTTTGCATTTCTCGACAAATATAATCTGTTTTGCTATTCTAAGTGGTTATTCTATTCTGGGTAATGAAGAACTTGTCATTCTGAATTCGTGGGTTCAGGAATTCCTCTATAGCTTAAGCGACACAATAAAGGCTTTTTCTATTCTTTTATTAACTGATTTATGTATCGGATTCCACTCACCCCGTGGTTGGGAAATAATGATTGGTTCGGTCTACAAAGATTTTGGATTTGCTCATAACGATCAAATTATATCTGGTCTTGTTTCCACTTTTCCAGTCATTCTAGATACAATTTTGAAATATTGGATCTTCCATTATTTAAATCGTGTATCTCCTTCACTTGTAGTGATTTATCATTCAATGAATGAATGAATGAAGAACTCATTTGATCTGCTGATATCAATCAAATCATGATGCTACTTCGTACATAAACAAACCATTTTGAAGCTTACTCACTCTTTATACTTCTACCCACCCAGGGATTCCTCCTATATTTCAGTACAATTATTCCAGTACAATGGCAGAATCGTGGATAGGGAACTATACTAGCTACCTACCTAATTTATTGTAGAAATTTCCGGGATCAATGATTGGACCATGCAAAATAGAAATACCTTTTCTTGGGTAAAGGAAGAGATGACTCGATTCATTTCTGTATTAATCATGATATATGTAATAACGCGGACATCTATTTCAAACGCATATCCCATTTTTGCGCAGCAGGGTTATGAAAATCCACGAGAAGCAACTGGGCGTATTGTATGTGCCAATTGCCATTTAGCTAATAAGCCCGTGGATATTGAGGTTCCACAAGCTGTGCTGCCTGATACTGTATTTGAAGCAGTTGTTCGAATCCCTTATGATATGCAACTGAAACAAGTTCTTGCTAATGGTAAAAAGGGGGCTTTGAATGTCGGGGCTGTCCTTATTTTACCCGAGGGATTCGAATTAGCTCCCCCCGATCGTATTTCTCCCGAGCTGAAAGAAAAGGTGGGCAATCTGTCTTTTCAGAGTTATCGCCCCACTAAAAGAAATATTCTTGTGGTGGGTCCTGTTCCTGGTCAGAAATATAGTGAAATCGTCTTTCCCATTCTTTCTCCGGACCCTTCTACTAAGAAAGACGTTCACTTCTTAAAATATCCCATATACGTAGGCGGGAACAGGGGAAGGGGTCAGATTTATCCCG